AGTGTTGTCACACAAGATAAGCACGCCGCCCGCCTGCTGGCCGGGCGAATCGAAGTTATCTTCCGGTCAACTGTCCACCCAGTCAAGTGCAAAAAACACAGTGGAATCACGCAACGCACGCTGCTGGTGTGCTTCCTGCCCACGAGGAAAGAAGAGCGACAAGGTTCAGATTTGACTGTTTGCAGCATGGGAGCTGATTACCAAAAAAATCCCTGGGAAAAAAGAAAAGATATCTCGGTAACGAAAACCATAGGAGGCTGTATTAGCGAGATCCAACGGTGAACAGCTGCCCAAAAGAAAAACCGCCTGGAAGTCCGAGGACCTTTAGTACCGTACCCTACCCCCGAACCAGCAGCCTTCGCGCCAAGCGACGACCGCCCTTGTCCCTTTCCTTTTTCCATTCAGCCTACTTCTTAGCTTTGTTCCGTCAGTCTAAGGCAAAGCTTAAGTGGTTCGCCTACCTTACCCACTTGACGAAAGGGAACGAACTTCGTTTCGTTTCCGGGTTTATGGATGGATTCAGTCAGCCTCACTCCTTCCTTTTGAAAAGTGACGCTTTGCGTCTTCGCTTCCGAGGGTTAGGGTCAAGGGCCGTTTCGAGCAAGCTTTCGCTTTTTCTCCCGGCTTTCAACAACTTTCGCTTTAGCTTCCAAAGGCGACCTTATGACGTTTCCGTCATTGAAGTAGCCTTTCGTCGCCCTACCCTAAGAAAGAAGTCACTATCAAACTGCTTGCCCTACTGAAGTACCAAAGGTGCGCGGAGCCCGGAAACTCTTAATATGTTTGCTACTGAAAGAAGTAGGGCTCCTATTGACTAAAGGTTATTCGGTTTCCTTTAGAATGAAAGTAGCTATGAAGCCCCTACTACTATCGATTCAAAAGGCGAACAGCCCCCCATAGTAGTATGGGTGGGGTGTTTTTGGGAAGCTGCCTTGGATATGAGGAATTCCTATAATAGAAAAATAGAACAAAGGCAAAGTCCGGTATTTGACGAAGATCTTTCTATCAATAGATAGGAATGAGTGTTCGATATAGGGGATAGGATCCATCTGCTCTCTCTCTAAATTTTTTTTGCTTCAATTTAGAGAGAAAGAGCAGATAGAACTATATAAATAAAATAAAATAAAATCGGGAGATGATTAAATAATAGATACATAGACATCTAAAGGGATGTATATTCGATTCCTATATATAATGAGATTTTGTTATATTTCTTTATATATTTTAATATCATATATCTCTTAGTTTTCTATGAATTTCGTAAAAATAGTTCGTTTTTGGGTTCCCCGAAGCCCCGAATGGATTGGATCGTTTCTCCTTCTGCCAACGAAATGAAGGCGTCGCCCGTTCCGAATGCTTCTCCGATCCTGAAGTTCTCGCGAAGAGAATAAGATGCTGCTCCCCCTCCCTCTGTCTTTTTCCGCTTTGCTAATCTTCCCCTCTAACGCGGGCCGGGCGGCGGCGGGCGCGGGAGGAAGAAACCTAAGAGAAGAGCTCTCTTAGGTCCTTTTTTCAGTGCAACACAGGAAAGCGCCCTCTTTTTGTCATCCCTGCAGCTTCCCAGAGGCTTTTTTGTATTGAACGCATGGCGTAGCTAGGACCCCTCCAATCATGTTTGAGCCTATGTTCAAACCAAAACAACCCCGGGGCCCCCAAAGGGGAATTCAAGAATGCCTGCCGACGTTCAGATAAGGGAATGCTTCCCAAACCACTAAAGGAAAGGCTCGACGAAGGGAGGGAGATGCGGCGGGGGAAGGAAAACGCTTTCGGAGATCGAGATGTCGATTTGTTTTTCATCGAAAACGAAGAAGGCCGAGGGGATAGCAGCCTTCGGGCTTTGCCTGCCCTTTTCTAATAAAGAATTCCGGCTCGGCCCGGGAAAGCGCTGGCAACAACATAAAGGAAGGGGTCCATGTAGCTGCTGCGCCCGCCCACTGAGCAGCAGGTTCGGCATCTACTACAAAAGAGAGAATCCACTTCAGATAACCACGTCTCTGCTAGGCAGCGTGTGGAATGGCCGAGAGCGGACCCTTTTGGATATATAATCCAAGCCGAGAGTGGAGTTACGTGAACAGCCGTCTGATGGAAAACAACTTTCACGTTCGGTTCAGAGAGCACTTTTTTCGTTGAGAATTCCTCGTTCCCTTTTGTGTGAATTCCCCAGCGGCGAATTAACAACTTGTGGGGCCCTATCTATTCAATCTCTCGAGCCCCGAAGAAAACCCCCCTCTCCCTCGGACTCAATCTATCTTTTGACTCAATATATGTGGGCACCTGATATCTATGAGGGTTCACCCACCCCGGTGACAGCATTCCTTTCTATTGCGCCTAAAATCTCTATTTCTGCAAATATGTCACGTGTTTCTATTGTTGGTTCCTATGGAGGTACATTGCAACAAATCTTCTTTTTCTGCAGCATTGCTTCTATGATCTTAGGAGCACTGGCCGCCATGGCCCAAACGAAAGTCAAAAGACCTCTAGCTCATAGTTCGATTGGACATGTAGGTTATATTCGTACTGGTTTCTCATGTGGAACCATAGAAGGAATTCAATCACTACTAATTGGTATATTTATTTATGCATCAATGACGATAGATGCATTCGCCATAGTTCCAGCATTACGGCAAACCCGTGTCAAATATATAGCGGATTTGGGCGCTCTAGCCAAAACGAATCCTATTTCGGCTATGACCTTCTCCATTACAATGTTCTCATACGCAGGAATACCCCCGTTAGCCGGCTTTTGTAGCAAATTCTATTTGTTCTTCGCCGCTTTGGGTTGTGGGGCTTACTTCCTAGCCCCAGTGGGAGTAGTGACTAGCGTTATAGGTCGTTGGGCGGCCGGAAGGTTGCCATGAGTAAGGTTGGGGGACCGAGGGCAGTTTTCCGTGCACCGGACACGTAGCTTACCGAATCAGTTGCGACACGGATGGGAATGCATGCTACGAAAGACAGGGTCGAGTCTGATACATCAACCGTCGACTCCATATCCTTGTACGAGTCCACAATCACTACACGAGATGAACCTGGGTTTGGTGAATGGAAGTTGGCCTTAGGTGTAATAGGACTCCCAGTTACTGCGCGCGATCGTATACTGAGGTGCTCCCCGTCGGTTGTTGGAACGACGCGAGCCGGGCCGGGCCTCGATTCAATTCAGAAAGATGAAGGGACAGAGGTGACTAATTCCCCATCTCATTTGGGGCGGAAAACGAATCGACATCTCGATGTGATACAGCCCTTTCCATTTTCGTTGGGAAAGAACGGCGAAGTCCATCCGAACCGTCCAATGAAGAAATAAGAGGAGAGCAAAGCGCCAATGGCGCGCGAAGCGCATGCGGAACGGGCACGGAGAAATAAAGAAGTGTGGAGGAGAAGCAGCCGAGCTCATTCCCTTCGCTTCCTGGGCCCAAAGCAGTGCTTTGTTTCCTGGCCAAATCAAGGATTTGGGGCTTCTTGCAAAATATATATGAATAGAAAGATAGATCCATCCATCTATCCGGATATCTAAAAAAGAATCGATTTCGATTTCATTCAACGTTTGATTCAAAGAACTGCGCTTAGCTAGCCCCCCCGCTCATGAAACGGCTCTGCTGCAATGGATGGCAGAGGGTCCGTAGTACCCGAAGCACTGGAGTGATCCAGTAGCCGGGAAGGGGCCTAGAAGTGCCTACTACTACACCACACTACACTTGGCTCTACACATTTACAGAGCTAACCCCTGTCCAGTGTCTGGCAGAACGTTGGGGGCTTCAATCCTGACTCCTTATCCCCATCTCAGCCCAGGCTAACGGAGCCTTACTTATTCAGGGGAGAGAGTGGAGCCTCGAGAAGCACTCTTGAGAGGAAGATCCTTGGCCCCTCTTCATTCTCTACAGGGGTCTCTGCCCACATGGAAGCGGGGCAGAGATGGAAAAGATCAAACACGGGAATAAGAAGCAAGCTCACCTTCCTTTTTGATCATTTTGATAGAGGGGGATGGATAAAGTAGACAAAACAGACTCCCATTTTCCAGTCGAAAAAATGGGTTCCTTTTTCGTCTCGACAAAGAAAGAATCATCTTGAAAACGCTCCTAACCCCTTCGTAGAGCCGTGTATTGTAAGTGATCCGAACCTGCCCGGAGCGAGCCCCCCTTAGAGGCAAGTGAAGTTGGTGAGCCGTATGATGGGCAACTATCTCCTGCGGTTCGGAGAGGACTCAGCTGTTAGTTAGTACCCCCTTGGTTTCGGGGTGGACCCTTTCACTCTATTTTATTATATACGCTTAGCGAAAAGAATGTTTTTTGATAGACCTAGGACATGGATTCTATATGAACCAATGGATCGTGACAAGTCGTTACTACTAGCAATGACTTCCTCTTTCATTACTTCATCCTTTCCATATCCCTCTCCCTTGTTCGATCTTACTCATCAAATGGCACTCAGTTCATATCTGTAAGTTCGATCATGGACAAGGTTCAAAGAAAGGGTGGTCCATTCACCATGAAGGCTAAAAACAAGCGAGATAGGCTCGAATGGACCACGTCCACCCAGCACCTACCAGTGCCCTCTTACACAGAAGACGTATCCTGCTGTCTACTTCTCAGAAGAAGAGATTGCAGCTTTGTCGGAGCCATTCAAGCTATGCCTGATTTTAAAATATTACTCGGAGCACCCGCCCTTTGCGGGAAGATCCTCCATGAAACCTGGGGCGTGAAGCTTGGCGTTACAATTTCTCGTTATGACAGACGACATCTGCTAGTCAGATTTCGAGATGCAGACGACTTCCTGACGGTCTGGACGAGAGATCGCTGGTCCATGAGGGGGCAACCAATGAAGATCTTCCGTTGGTCAGCCTGGTTTCGACCAGGTCTTGAATCTGCCATTGTCCCCGTCTGGTTTGATCTCCCACAACTTCCTCCTTGCTTCTATAATGTTGGTAGTTTATCCTCCTTAGCATCTGTGGTTGGGAGACTATTAAAGATCGGCCCTTTGACAAAAGATGCAGAAACGGTGGTGGGTGCAAGAATATGTGTAGAGGTGGATGCTAGTAAGCCTCTACAAAAACTTAGTGTGTGGCTTGGTATGGGAGCATCTGGGCGATGGCAGGATTTGGTACCGTTGAATCCTCCGACATTCTGCAGCAAATGCTGCAAACTTGGTCATGACAGTGATTCGTGCACTCGCGGCACGGCAAAAAAGGGACCGGAGAAGCCTCAAGAAACAAGATCTACAGTCAAATGGATGCCCACGGGTAAGGGATCAGAGCAGGCAAAGAAGACTGATGAAGCCGAAGGACTAAATAATAAAAAATATGAATTTATTTTTTTACTAAAAAAATGAAATTATTTTTGTACTAAATAGTATGGTTCAAACCAGATAGAAGGGCAAGCAAGCGGACGTAGCTCTCAAACTACTTCTCTTTGCTCAGGACTCCCTTTGACTTTACTAATAAGGGGATCGAACTTTCAGAAGGGTAGGGTGGGCCAGGCAGACATAGGAACTTCGTAAAGGCAGTAAAAAAGAGAGGATAGAGAGCGCATGAGCTTTCATTCTGCTTCTGAAGCTTCAACTGTTCTAACAACACCTCGCACATGGAGATGGGTACGTTCCACTCGAAAATATACTTCCACTATTGAGAGAATTGTGGTTGGTAAGAAGATTGGGATCTCGTGTTGTTATTTCAGTTAGGCTGAGCCGACTCACTTTTTAAAGAAAGAAAACTACCTATCATTCAGTTCCGCAGAAGCAGAAAGTGTTTGAACATTGACTATTCGACTTATTATCACATTTACTAGAAAAAGAACTGACATTCTTTCAAGAATGATTTTTTTTAAGAATGGTAATTGAACTCAAAACAATAGTCCAAAAAGAAAACGGTAAAACGAAGGCTATAAGTGGATTGTGGAAGGTCCCGCGCTACGAGTGATTGAGACTTGGTGAATGCCACATAAGACGGGCTGTAGGAAAGACTCGCTTATGGAGGGCCTGGTCCTGAGCCTGAGTGAAAAGCCCATTTAGACACTTCCTTCCCGAAGGAGAACTACTCTCGACGGCCCCTAAAAGACGGGGAAAGACAATAAGCACACGTTTTGGATCCAGATTAGAGGGAAAGTGACTGACGGCAAAAAAGCCAGGTTTTCGTGAAATGTTCCGTTTCCGAAGTCAAGTGATGAGTCAAACTCTGTTGATGCTACAATGATCGATAAAACGTGATTGTGATAAGTATATTATGGGAGGTAGAGTTCCGAGGGAGACTTGGTGAATGCCCATTGATGAGGGGGCCTAGGCCTAGCTCAGGGGTCTGGTCAAACCTTCCGGACAAGTGCTTACGCTCAGCCTTTGCTTTGACTGCCCTAAACATATGGAGGTTTCGATTTGCCAGATTTGCCAGTTCGAGTCCCAAGAGGCTTCTTGCCATCGCATCGACTTCCTCAATCTCAGTTCATGTGTGCTCTCTTACCGATCAACTGGAAGGGTCAAAGCAGCTTCCTATGGATGGGAGGGGTCTCAGTTCTGCCTTTGAAGCAAGGGGGAAAAAGGTACTCCGTCGTCATTCATAGTTCGAGTTCAAACAGTGGTCTTATCTTCTGAATCAAAGAACACGGGTCAAAGACTGGTTGATTGATTCATGATTTACTGAATCCGTGTCTTCTAGTGAAAGTGAAAGAGTCGAATAGAACGCATAAGTCGAATAGAAAGATGTTCATGATGAGTCGAAATAGCTTTTAAATGAGTTGCTAAGCAACGGGGAACGGAACTTCTCTCAAACATCAGTCTTTGACTACTCAACCATCGAAAGAAGGACGAATAGTGGAATAGGCAGATGTTGCTGAAGGTCATTTTGTTGGGGAGTATGAGGGCAAGATCGATTCCTATTTTCTCAAAAGAATCTCCAGCTCAACCATCTGCTTCGGATAGTATATTAAATGGACGACTGGCTTTCGCAAATACAGGGGGTTCATCCCCAGTTGCATTTGTGGGTCCGTTCTCTTAGGTACCTTCTGTTGATGCGGGGGACAACGCAAACTGCTTTCTATGACGATATAAAGGGGAAGAGGTGCCGTTACGAGAACAAAGAATAGAACCTACCTTGGCAAGAATGAGCGGAAAGCCTCAGCCAGCCTAAGCTCTTTCATTTCCACATACGCATGGGCCTTTGAAGCAAGGGGTCATGAACGAAGATAAGAATCGTTCAATTCATTCAGTAGCATAACATTAGAAGCATATAAGCCGTCACTGCGTCTTGTTGTTATAAAGAAGATTAGCAAAAGACAAGAAGGAATGAACAGAAAAAGACGATTGATTGATGAATGAACAAGATCTAATGAATGCTTGAATCAAAGCAGAGGTTTCAATCTCAGGCCTTATTTCTTTGGGGATGAGAGGAGTGCTCTCTGAACTCACTCACTTTCCGCCTAGTCATACGGAGTTCTTAGAGTATAGGAGGAATGATTAAATGATTATTGCCGTTATCTAGTAAGAGTCCCCATCCGTATTGTATTATATCACATAAGTAGCTCCGGAAAGGGGACGACTTCTTTTCAATAAAAAGTAGAAAGAACAACTCTATAGAAGGAGAGTCGGAACATCTTAGTCACTGACTGGTCAACCTTCGGCGGCAGGATCGTTTCCACTTTGTTCAGCATATACTTACTACAGTCAAAGACAGATCTCGAGAAAGAAGCACATCACTGGTAATGAAAGGCAAGCGCTTGTGCTTAATAGAATCTATCTCGTTCGTCTCTCAATCAATTAGGTATTCGATAAAGAAGAAGAGTTTCCGTGCTCGGCTATCTTTTGTTAGTTTAAGGAGTTAGAGTTCCAGTCTTTTAGAGAGCTGTCCTTTCCAGTGGGTCTTCCTATGTTAGATGGAGATGATGTCAAAGCAAAAAAAGCAGAGCTTGAAGTTCTGCCTTTTTTGAAGCAAGGACCATTTTCTTAGTCCTTTAGAACTAGCTAGTAGGGCATCTTTACGTCATTAGGATAGCTGGGTACCGACATCCAGCAGTAAGTCAGTTTGCGGCACAAGCTAGGTTTTACCGACAACATACTATTAATCTAGAGTAGTACGTAAGGAAGAGTTTCAGGCGAGAGGGCAGGCAAAAAGACATTCCGCTCAGGGACATAAAGCACGAAGTAATGAATAGTGAATGTAAAAAAAAAGGCTTCAAAGACTTTCTCGATCATCAGTCTAGTCTCGTTGATAGTCAAAAGAGTCAAAGTAGTCGCTCTGTCAGCAAATCATCTCTCTTTTTTGCTCTAAGCAGTCGTCCAGTAGACTGAGTAGCCCGAACTGTCAGGCAAGTGTCAGGTGGTTGAGCATTTAGGGGTGCAAGGAAAGCAGATGGAAAGTCAGGCAGGGAAGGCAAAACAATAGGGTAAGGGCTCCGGTTGTTAGTTGTGGGTAACTGTTAAGGCAGTCAAAGTATAAAGAGTGGACAAAGAATCCCCGTTATCAGCTGGTTGTAGCCTCGGAAACCAGAAACCCAAAAAGCCAGTAGCTGATAAAACCTACTAAGTCAGGGAAAGACGTAAGCAAGCAAAAAGAGCAGGCCGAGCTGTAAAGAAAGAATAACGATGTCGGGTCTTCGTCTTCGAGCTGTTCAGTAAGCAAGCAGAAAGGAAAGATATTCGGTCAGAAGCAGGTTGTTATTAGAAAGCTAGAAAGATAGGGTTCCTGCAGTGAACAGTAAGATCAAGGACATAAGCAGGAAAGGAAAGGACATCACACAGATATTCTATAGAATAAAATATCGACAAGTGGAATAGCCGAAGAAAGAGCGGCAGAAGGCCTAGTACCACCAGAACAGGAAGAGCATAAACTCGGTTCCACAGAAAGGAGAGGAAAGAAGACAGGTTCGGAGCCGTAAGTAGCCTAGTCCAATATTCGGGGTAGCAAGTCAAGCAAGTAGGGGTTCCACGGTTCAAGGCAAGGTGACGGTAGTCAACAACAGTCAGCAAGCAAAGAGGATTGGTTTTTCCTGTAAGACCCGTAAGACCAGCATAGGTCTTAGGTTTTTTAGTAAGATGCCACAGTCAGCCAGTAATAAGATATAAGCATGCAGTGGGAAAGTATAGAAGAAAATGGTCAAAGTACTTTTTTCTTGCCAATGTAACCTAAGCAACATTGTAGTTTCCCAGCCGGATCTAGGTATCGTTTCGCTTGTGCTTCTTTCAAGGGAAGCTTTTCGCTCCACTTCCGCTTGAGTACCGTACCTATTCCTATCATATGGTCAGATCAAGCATTTCCTAAATCTATCTGTGCTCCCCCTTATATCTAGTCAGGCTAAATAAATAATTTTCATCTTTATGGATCGGCCTCTTGTTAACTCTAGTCCATCTCTGAACCTTCGAATCTCTTTGCCTCACTAAGCATCTTTTTAGTCAAGCTTCCCTTCCACAAAGAAAGACCGCCTTCCTTCCAGGATTGCTGTTCATAAAGGGGTAGCCTTCATGTCCGATTCCTGCTTATAAGCTTCGGACAGCTGGAAATAAAGAGATTCTTTCTTCTTGGGATGACGAATGAAGGACGCTTTTTAAGCCATTTGCGCATTAAGGGGAGTGGAGCCGATGGGATTTATCGAATGGTAATGAAGCTTGCCATTCTGTCTATTTGGTTGAAGCCGACTCTGGGCGTGAAACGCCTTGTTTGTTTCCAATCATACGAATTTTCTTCCCCTACATATAAATAAGGTTCCCCCTTACTGAAAAGAATGGAGTCCCTTGTTTGATAGTGAGTGCGCATTAGCCACCGTGACTTTAAAGCTTCATCAATCACCGCGAACAATCGCTTTAAAGCAGGCGGACCAGTATCTCGACTTGCCAGTATAGCAGATTAGGATTCCATCCACCCTTCTTCAAACTCGAAAGCAGCAGGCCCCCTTTGCTTGCGGGGAAAAAGTGACAAAGAATTCGATTGTGATGCCCGCAAAGCGGACCTTTCTCTCCCTTCCCCGTATTTCTTTACCTGGGCAACTGTCTCCACTTGGGAATTCTCTTCTTCTTTTCTCGAGACTTGACTGCCTATTATTAGCCCAACCTTGCCATCCCTTATTGGTTAGACAATCATCCAGACGGTCTCGCTTGAACAATTGAGGGCATTATCTCCATACAAAAAGACGCCCTAGATCTTGGGATTCTTCTTCTCTAGCAGATTATTTACTTTTTCTTCCAGAAACAATAGAAGCAAGGGTTGCGGTACCAAATCGAAGTCGTTGACCTATCGATGTTTTGCTTGGAAGAGGCACTGGAGGAAGTCTTCTATTCCCGTAACGAAGTGAAACTAAGATGACCCGGGCTATAAGCCATATAAAGCTTTTACTCTGCCAAGGATCTCTCCATAAGTCTGTATTGTTCCCGTAGGTGAAGTTCCTTATGGCACTCGAGAGTGAAAAAAGGTCGACCAAAACGCGATGCAACTTAGGATTTTTGGAATCCACCAATTTCATTTTTTTTTCTTCGGCAACTGTGGGGATCCTTTCGAAGACTCTTTCTCAACTTTCTTTCATTTGGTACTCTATGAGAAGAGTTTTCTCAAAGGAAGTCCTTTTCTTTACTTGGTAGGAGACCCGGAGCAGATGTTTCCGTACCGAGATCAGCAGGAGGGGAATTAGTGGTTGACCCAACTTGGTATGGTACACTTCCATCCGCGAGATTTTTTTTTTTAACGAAGTGCTTGTGCTTTCACTCGATCAAGAAGTTCCGAATCATTTTCCAGGTGCTCGAAGAGGATCAACTGAAAAATACCCGACATTCGAAGCTACTGTCCAGAATGCTTGGAATACGTAAGTCCAAGGGATGAACATCTTTGTTGTCGCTAGAAAAAAGCGGAAAGCCGTGAAAGAAGCACTCAAGCTTTGGAACAGAGAGACTGACGGTAATATCAAAAGATATGTGAACTCTATACGCTTTGAGTTGGAAACTATCTACAAAAAGATTCAATCTGATCCTTTGAATGGGGTGCTTGCTGACAGGGAAAAAGAGGTTAGCGAAAGGCTACTACGAAGACTTGATGACGAGGAAGACTGATTTAGGCAGAAGTCCTAGAGTAGACTGGCTACATCTAGGGGACCAAAACTCCGACGTTCTTCTACGCCTCCATTGTTACAATAAGATCCAAGAACTCAATCATTGAAATCGACACGGACGATGGGAGGAAACCTGAAGCTATTGGGAAGGAAGCGGCCTCTTTCTTTCAAACAAAGACTCCTTAACCGTGCATAGATCTCTGCTGGCTGCAACACTCCGTACTTCACCTTACCGAATAAAGTATGTGATGAGGACAATAGGGAGCTGATCAGAGATATCTCTGATGAGGAAATTGTTTAGTTAGAAAATCCAACCCGAACAAAGCCCCTGGACCAGACGGGTTCCCGGCGTCCTTCTACCAACAAATGTGGCCACTAATAAAAGAAGACATCTGTAGAACCATTAAGGATTTTTTCCATTCTGGTCGGTTGCTGAAATCTAAAAAAAACCTTAATCACCTTGATCCCGAAGAAAGACGCCTGCGCCTCCTTCGATCACTTCCGCCCGATATCAGTCTTCCATTTCCTTAAAAAGATTAGTGCGAAGATACTCGCCAATAGACTTGCTTCGATTCTCCCTAAGATAGTCAGCCTCAATCAGACCGCGTTTATTAAGGGGCGTGGCATTGTTGACAATATTCTCCTGTCCCACGAACTCATGAGAAAGTTCAACCAGGATTCCAAGCAGCCGAAGATGTGTAGTACCAAGATAGACATCCAAAAAGCATTTGATTCGGTCAATCGCTATTTTTTGCTCCGCGCATTGGAGGAACTCGGATTTCATCACAGGTGAATATCTTGGATCAAGGAATGCCCCTAAGTTTTCGGTATTTTGAAATGGTACTTACTTCGGCTACTAGCTTTGCGATAGGAGCTCCTTAGCTTAGCTTTGATAGTAGTTTCCATCCCCTTTAAAATAAGTTATTGTAGTTCGCTTTAGGAGTGAAAAGCTTTCTGAGATGACTTATCTCTCCGGGGCCTTACAATAGATTGCGGCTACCTTTAGTCTGCTGCAGCAGCCCCGATCAATCACCTTGCCAAAAGCCAAAAACAGAAACCTATCTGGCCCCAAAGCTTAAAATGCGATATACCTTCCGAATATGAAAGGAAAGCTGCTGACTAAAGGTTACTGAAAAGCTAAAGCTGCTGCTATTGCCGATTTTCTTAGCTTTCACTATGGCTACCGACGATCCATAGAAGGAGGGAGGGCGAACATCTCATCACTTGCCGCTAGACCAAGTTCTCGAGGGTGTTCGTTCTATTCTAAACCCATTGTCGTCCACGGTTTCCTTGTCGACGCGAAGGGACGAGCAGCCCGCAAAGTCTGAGATCAGAACTCATACCGCGGTTGTGGCTTGAACGCCGCATGCAAGTTCTTCAATATTTATTGAGTATGTGTTAGTACGAGATCGCGCTATCAACTTATTGGCCTAAAAAAAAGTCATCTTTCTCGATGAAGTCGGTTGATTAGGACAAAATAGTATCCCTTAGGAACCGTACATGCACCTTTGGATGCCGATCGAATGTTGTTACAATACGAATTGAAGGCCACACGCAAGCAGGAGTCGAACCCGCAGGTTAGGGTAGTGTCGAGCAAAGGCTGGGACAATTGCTATCGTGGCCCGCGAGTGATATCTCTCAAGAAGCTACCGGGGCCAAGCTCGTTCCAGTCAAAAGAAAAGCAGATCCTGATCTGCCTATTTTTTCTTCTTCACTGGGACAATGTTGGCGATCCATTCCGCGTATTTTTCTTCGCGGATTCAGTCGTCTCCCGCATTGAATTTCAACTTCGTGGTCTCGCCAATAATTCTTTCTTCCAGCTTAATCCTCTTCCTCCGAGGAGGTTGCTTAACAGGGGGCGTCCTGGGGTCGATACCCAGGTAATGGACGGCTACTTCGGGGTCTAGGCCCTGCATCTCCTTGTAGGTCCATGCGAAGACGTCAATGAACTCAAGAAGTAGGACTTTATACATTTCCCGTTTCTCCTCTGAGAGTAATGCACTTATGTAGGTCGGTCTGGGGTTTTCCTCAGTACCCAAGTGGATTTCCAACAACTCATCTACTGTAGCCTGCCCTCTATCCTCAACTTCTTCGGGAGCTTCTTGCAAGTCGGGCATGTCAGCTGGAAGGACCACGGCCTCCGTTTTGTTTTCATTGACTTGTGACTCTTGGGCCTCTCCAGACGGCCTTCGAAGCTTCCAAGGTTTACGGGGGAATGTGGAGGGATTTCTTCACTTTCAGACTCGCTGGAGGAGTCTCCCAATGTGATCATCCTGAGGCTAGGCTAGATAGGCAATTCCGGCTCTTCTGCTTCTGAGTCTGTGGATGAATCGCCCCAGATGACAACGTTGCAAGTGTGGGTTTCAGACTGAATATACCCCAGGCTCCTGGTGTGTGCTGCATGTCCACTAGCCAACACAGCCCGCCTCTGAGGTGGATTCCACATCCTTTGGAAGAATTAATTTGTATTGAGCCCGAGACTGTCTGAAGCTGCATCCGGACTTCTCCAACAACTTCCTCATCTTTGGTGGGTAGTACCTGGGGATCCTGACGTCCCTGAAGATCTCTTCATCTATATCTTATAGTCGGATATCATCATCGCGCCATAGGGGTTGTGCTTCCGACCTATAGAATAGTATTCCCCGTTCACTGTCTCCTGAAGGAGGAACATAGAAGGTCTTTAGCTCCTCAACTCTAGAAACCTCCAGTTTAGCCAAAGGCTTGATGAGGCCCTCTGGTAGCCTGGTAATTTCAATAGGCTGCTCAGAGGTGATGGGTTCTCTGGTGAATTCCCCCGTCTCGTCGGGGTCAGCTGAGATGCCTTCTTAATTGTCTTCCTCGCTGGAACTGCTTCCCCAGCGCTTTGGTCTATGAGATGCCTTAATTGCTTGCTCACATCTTTCTTCTTCTTCATCGGAGGATTCTGTGTCACTCCTGAGGTTTAGCCTTGACCGGGGGATGGACCCGCTCCTCCGCTGGCTTTGGTGGTGGTTTTCTGGTTGTTTCTCCTCCTACCACGGCCTCGGCCCCTTGCCGGAGTTGTGCCTCCTGACCCTGAAGCTTGTTCAGCTATTGCAGCTGGGTCGATGTAGTACCTGGCATCAGGATACCCGACCTCGTGCACATCGAAAGGGCGAATGTCGCCATCTATTCTCCTATCTTCACTAAATTTTATATTACTCATGCATTGGTGAAGTGTGGAAGGTACCACATAGTAGTCATGTAGCCAAGGCCTTCCCAGCAACGCTCGGTAAGATGTATCGGCGCCGATCACATCAAATTTTGCATCCGTCTATAGACTTCCTAGGCGCAACGTCAATGATATGGATCCCAACGCTTGCTGATTATGCTGATCAAACCCCTGGATGTAGATCCGTTCCGGGGCCAAGTCCGAGATACTCAGAGCTAAACCCTTTAGCGTTCTTAGGGTCATGAGGTTGACCGAAGACCCAGGATCGATTAGGATTCTGCTAACCCTCCTTCAAAAACAAATCCCGGTGGCGTAGAGGGGCCGATTGTGCTCTGTCGTGCCTAGGAGAAGGTCCTTGTCTGAGAAGGTGATCGAGGCTGTGTGATACGCATACAGTGCCTCCTTCATGCGAACTTCAGAAAAGTGAGCCTGAGACTTCTCCGGTTCCATGAGTGCCTCGATCAGAGCGCGCCGCAGGTCAGGGGAGGGGAGAGGACGAGCGCATCATACACGCTCAGTAATGAGGGGATCTTCTTCAGATGAGCCAGGATGTTGTACTGTGTCACACCCTGATCCGGTGCTGGTGCAGTAGGCTTTGGGGGCATGGCTTCTTCATTAAGCTGTATTTCCTTGCCCTTCTCTTTTGCAGATAGTGGTTTTGGTTCAGGCAAGACTTTCCCCTTCCTCAGTTTCATCTGATTTACCTCAGGGATTTCATCTTCTTGTGGAAAATTCAGCTCTTCCTCGGACGAGGAATCACCTCCCAAGTTTACGTGAGCACAAGATTCTGATGCTTAAGAGGGCGCCTTGTGTACAGAGGGTTCGCAGATGAAGCTCGGGGGTAATACGAAGTTCCCTTGTTCGTACTGCTCTTGTACCCAGTCCTTGAAGACATAACAGTCCTCTATGGGATGTCCAATGATGCGATGGTAGAAACAATACTTGGGGTGATTGGTTTTCCCTTCTTCGTTGGGTCTTTTGCATTCAGGGAGCTGCAGACCCTTCTAGACTGCTAGCAAGAAAATCTCCATTGTTTTGTCCCGAGGGAAGGTGTACAGTTTGTTCTTTCTTTTAATTTAACGTCATCCTTCTTCTTTCTTCTTTCTCTTCGCCTAGGACGATTTCTTTCTAAAGTGGCTTCTTTGCTGGAAGGGCAGACCCGTACAACTGCCTTCATTTTCAGGTCCTGTCGTGGGACTGCCTGTGACTCAGGGGATGATGAAGTTGCGGCATCCATCTTTTCTGAAATTCTTTCAACCTAAACGGTGAGCTCAGTAATTTGGCGACCCTTTTCTTCCAGCTGAGCTTCTATGCGTGCTAGTGCTGCGCTTGTGTTTTCTTGGAAACTGGTTTCCCCTGATCTTGAAGACTCTCCTCGATGAGGGTCTCTAATGCTGGCCAAGTATCTGCTGATCATTTCGTCACCCTTAGCGAGTAAGGCTGTATACTTTTCAGACTCCCGTTCTGACGCCGGCGAAGGTTCAGATGGGACTTCCTGAGATAAGGATTGAGGAGCCAGTGAGGTTCTCCTTCCATTGTCTGAACTTCCTGTGCCTCGTCCCAGAATACGTTCTTATCCTCGTCTTCCACTATAGGGAATTCGTAGACGTCTTCAAATGTGGGCCCGCAATATCTATGCGACAGCAAAACTCGACGCGGGGCTGGTTTCTTCTGTCTCGTCTTGCAAGGATTTTCTTCATTCTCTCAGGAAAGAATTCGTTTAAAGTGACTGGAACTCGCCCCTTTTTTCACATACTCCTCGAGAGCATTGAGGTATTCTTCCATTGCCGTCTTTCAGTGACCTTTTCCGGGGTCCGGCAATACCACCGTCGGCTTCCTTCTTATGATTCGTTGTCTCTTCCCAGAAGCTTTTACGGTAGTGGTCTTGGAGGGTGCGGACCTCCGCCATACCACCCCTGGGATCGTGTTCATTTTCCTTAGCATTTTCTTAGTTTTCCGGGGGATATAGACCTCCCATTCTCCTTCACTTTCCTCCACGCATTGTACTTCCATCCAAAGAAACTTCAACCCAAGATTCTGTCATCGCATTCGATCACTCATTACAAAACTCCCCTTCTTTGATATCTGGCTGTCCCTCCCTCGGCCCGTCAGTTGTTCCACTGGCCAGACTGCCATCGGTCTCCTAGCCTCATTCCTCGGGAGGGAGTAGTTCACCTAACTACAGGACTGCCGATAGAACAGTACATTCCTCGCGTTAAGGTTGATCATCAAAGTTCAGTCCTTACAGCGTAGATCTCTATTGTATTGAGTCTCCTTGCAATGTACTTACATCCATATAAACAACCTCAATCAAAGGGTCTTTCTTTGCATTTGATCCCTTCAATACACAGCTTTCTGCTTTGTTATCTGGCTTGCCGGCCTGCCTTCAGTCTGTATGGTGGGAAACAACTAGCTGCTCTTGTAGGAGTTGGCTTGCCATATCACTTCCAAGCTCTCTCATTTCCTGCCTTCATACCTCCTGGGATGTCCTGTGTTCAGCTACCGATATTCCTTCCCTGGGTCTTCCTGCCCTGCTCCTTGTGGGCCCTGAGACTCGCTTTATCGGGCTCCTACTCAGCCCTTCAAGGTGTAGCTCTCAACCTTCTCCCCTGCGCGCCTACCTTCGTAGTTGGCCCTGATCGGAGTCCTTGCTGGCGTTTTTGATTTCATCCTAATCCGTTGGTAGGGTCTTTCTTAGGCCACCGACCGCCTCTGCCCGAGCTACATTCATTCGCTACTGGAAAGTTAGTTTCGCTTGAACAACGAAGACGCACATAGGAAGGCTGTGATCTAATCTTTGCGGCTCCTGTTCTACTACCTTCATCCTCGGGTGAAGCCATTGTTGGGGTTGGCTCACCAAACAAGAGGCGTACTGTTAAATCATTGGTTTCCATGCCTAACGGCCGGTCATCTAAGCTATCGGCCAAGGCAAGTGAGAGCTGTTCAAGAGTGGGGGGCATATCTTTAGCTCGAGCAGCATCCGCTCCCGAAATGTGAGTTAAGCTTTAAACAAAGAAGAAGAGCTACAGGAAGGAAAGAAGCTGGAATAGATTTGTAGTGAATATTGTCTTCTAACCTGCTGATGTGGCCGGAAGGCTGTCTTTGGGCGGCTCTATGTTCCGGGAACCTACTTTTACCTTTATGACCTGACTTCTTGGTCGGTTATCCAAGCTTAGTGACTACAGAAAAGCTCTCTTTCTGATGGTACTTCTCTCTGCGATGGCATACATGGGTCCTTTTCTGCATAGAAGAAGGCAATCCAAAGACTCATACTCTCACACGGTCATTCTAGCTTAGATCGTGGCTTTCTACATGGGTTTATAAGCGCCTTGTAGATGCGGCTTCCGGGAGGGCTAGTTTGTCTTAGGAATAGCGCGTGACCCGGACCGGCTAAATGACTTGATGTTCTCAGGGGGTTGTCGCTATAAATCAAAAAACCGTTCGAAAGCTGAGGCGCCAAAATGCTCCTCCACTTTCTCAGTTTTGTTGGTACGTAGTCACCTCCGAAAAACCGGGAGTTCTGTCGTTGATCGAAGCACTCATTTTAATTGAAAAGATTTTCCCCATTTCTTCCATTGCCGCTGTTGAGAAGCAGAGTTCGTTGCCCATCTCCAGTAGTTCCTGCCCGACGGTCGCATCGGCTTATTGATCGATAAAACCGATGAAAACGATAAAAAAAAATGTCAACCACTGCTACCTGTGCTGCTTTGTGAATTTGATATGATGGATCTCCCACCTCGGTAGGCAAGTTGCCTTTGCAACTTGCATCTCTGCTACTGGAGGGTATGAACCCCCGGATCTAAGCGAGGTGATGGCGGGGAACTCCAACAGGTTTTGGCTTCCCCCTCACTGATTGATGGAGCCCAAGACTGCTTGACGACTTTCGGTGTGGGGTCAGCTTGAGCCGAGGTCGTCTCGTAACAGGAACTGGAAGAATAGCAAACAAGCACACAAGCAGGAATAGGAATATTGGCTGTCACTATCCTCTGGTTAGCAATCAACTACGGAGCTGGCAACTCGCAAGCCAGCAAGTCAACCTCTGTCAGATCTTCGGCCCAGTTTATTAACGAAACTGACTCCACTTCCTCATTCAGGCTGATATGAACTGAAAAAGAAAGAAGGCCCTCATCTTTAGCGTGGATATCGTTGGTATAAATGAATGAAACTGGAATCAGGAAGGCTTGTTTCTGTCCATATATATGCAACTCTAACTCCATAAATTCTCAGGTTTTCCCTAAATATATTTTAAGAATCTTTATGCGGCATCTAGATGTATCGTTCGTTCTTGGCTTCTGCATGAATTTACTCACGACTCCAACAACATAGGCAATGTCGGGTCGTGTGATGGTTATATACACGTTAGTTACTCCCAACCATGCTGCTGAACTGAGACAATCTTCAATGAACTCGCCGTCCTCTGAAGTGAGTCTATGCCTCTGTTCTATAGGAGACTCACAAGGCGGCCTACAATGTTGAGACATGTATTTGTTTGAAAAATGTTTTTTATGTTTAGGTTTATATATATTAATATATATATATATATAATTAATTTATTTATATAAAAAATAATATATAAATATATAAATATAATTATAATTAATATATATTATAAAATATTATAATTATATTTATATATTGTTCCATTGTATACTTGTCGTACTGTCAATAGAGTACGCTTTTATTTACCCTTAAGATCCCTCTTTTTGGTAAGTAATGAATCTTCTCCCTCTGAACTCTGTTTTTTCTTCACATGGTATCAGAGCGATGATCGAACCCGGCCAGAATTATCTGCCGGATTGTTTCATCTTATCGCCGGAAAGCTGGTGGTCCTTCTCCCTAACCCTAATCGGGTCTTTCTCTCTCACAGCTCTCTCTCTGTCTCGCGTGCAGCTCGTCGTCAGTCCGTCTCTCGCTCTCGCGCGCTCGCAGTCCGATGGTAGCCCATCAGCATTCCTCGCGGATTGGTCTACTGTTGAGTGAGAACCAGGGCGTTGAATCTCTTTTGCACTTTGATGTGAAAACATTATAGTACAAGTTGGATTGGATTTGACAACTACACTAAACCTATTGCTCGTCCCTTAGTGACTCCTTTCGTAAACTTCAGTCGTCTGAGCTCGTTTCGTAAACAAAACTCGCTTCTTTCTGGCGACACTCTTCTGGCGACTAGCTTCTCCAGTGGGTGGCTTGGTAAGCAAGCTACCTTCAGCATCGGTCAAATCCCTTAATAGGTCGGAATGGTGGGGAAGGGGGCCCTCCCTACTTCAATGGAAAAGGGGGAATCGCCGTTTCACAGCCGCCCCTCTACAAAATTTTTACCTATCCTTTCGCCTAACATGATCACGAACGAAGACAGAGAATTGCGTAGATAGGAGGAGGAAACGAACCAACCCGGGGCCCCCAACCAAAGGGGAATGAAATGGAGAAATGATCGGAACGATTGAGGAAAGAAAGAGAATGGTGGCCCCTTTCGCCCAGGGGACATCGTAGGAGAACAATATCGGGGACAGGCTTCGAAGGTTCTTCCATATTTAGATATAGAGATAGATTCTGATAGAGATCTAGATCTTTCTATAGATAGATGGACCCATTGATAAATTTCTATTGATCCGGTTTCAAGATCTATGAACAAGAGAGATCCCAAAATATCCATGTGAAAAAAAAAGAGATGAATAGATAGGGCTGAGCCGATAGCTGGGCTGGGTACGATGATGGGCGAGAGAGGGAAAAAAACCTTCGGGATGGATCGGGAAAAGTGACCTCCGGCTCAGCCCACGACTTCCTTCCCTTCGCGTAGCTCAGGTGAC